CCTGCAGACGATTTGACAGACCCTGCTCCTGCCACGACATTTGCACATTTAGATGCGACTACCGTACTATCAAGAGGATTAGCTGCAAAAGGCATTTATCCAGCAGTGGATCCTTTAGATTCAACCTCAACTATGTTACAACCTAGAATCGTTGGCGAGGAACATTATGAAACTGCGCAAAGAGTTAAGCAAACTTCACAGCGTTACAAGGAACTTCAGGACATTATAGCTATCCTTGGGTTGGACGAATTATCCGAAGAAGATCGTTTAACTGTAGCAAGAGCACGAAAAATTGAGCGTTTCTTATCACAACCCTTCTTTGTGGCAGAAGTCTTTACTGGTTCTCCAGGAAAGTATGTTGGTCTTGTGGAAACAATTAGGGGGTTTCGACTGATCCTTTCCGGAGAATTAGACAGTCTTCCCGAGCAGGCCTTTTATTTGGTGGGTAACATCGATGAAGTTACCGCGAAAGCTATGAACTTAGAAGTGGAGAGCAAATTGAAGAAATGACCTTAAATCTTTGTGTACTAACTCCTAATCGAATTATCTGGGATTCAGAAGTGAAAGAGATCATTTTATCTACAAATAGTGGCCAAATTGGCATATTACCAAACCACGCCCCTATTGCCACGGCTGTAGATATAGGTCTTTTGAGAATACGCATCGATGACCAATGGTTGACAGTGGCCCTGATGGGTGGTTTCGCTAGAATAAGTAATAATGAGATCACCGTTTTAGGAAATGATGCGGAGGTGAGTACTGACATTGACCCGCAAGAAGCTCAACAAGCTCTTGAAATAGCTGAAGCTAATTTAAGTAAAGCAGAAGGTAAGAGACAAGCAATTGAAGCAAATCTAGCTCTCAGACGAGCTAGGACACGGGTAGAGGCTTTAAATGTTATTTCCTATTAGTCAAGTCAATACATCAAAGTAATAATCCGTATTTTTTATTTTTATTCTGTATTATATAAATAATTATATAAATAATATAATATACCACATTTTTTGTTTGAGAATTGAGCACAATCAAGTAGAATCTGATACAACGAAAAAAAAGTAGGTAGAACTTATTAGATATCATTCTATTTACTCCGGTATTTAATAAGTTCTACCTACAAAAGAACAAAACAATATAATATAGAATAATATAGAAACTAGTAAATATTAGTACTACCTATAGAATAAGTTCTACCTACTATTGGATTTGAACCAATGACTCCCGCCGTATGAAAGCAATACTCTAACCACTGAGTTAAGTAGGTCATTTATCACCACACCACAAAAAAGACCTATTGCTTCAGGAATTATAGGTGGAATAGTATTTCTAAGCAATACTAATTATCTAAGGATAAATAGATCAAAGAGATGTGGGATTATCGAATATCTATCTTGACAAGAAATTCTCTATATGTTAAGATGTCTATGCCAAGGGCTATAGCTCAGTTAGGTAGAGCACCTCGTTTACACGTGCGCCAATACTTTTCAAAGGAGTATGCAATGAATTCATTTTATTGAGAAATTGATGTCTTACTCTATAGATTCGAGAGAACAATAGCCTGACATATATTTGGTTCGGTCCGATTCCGGTGCGAATTCTGTTGTGTTGCCAAATCAAATAGAACCCATCATTCATTTGATAGTTGATAAGGTAAATACCTATCCCATTCAATGCTAGGCATAATGAGTATAAGGGCCTCAAAATAACCTCTTTTCGTCCTATGAACTTTAAGGTGTATGAAGTATCATTATCATATTCGACTCTTGCAGCGGAGTTCGATAGAGACTCCATTTAACTTAGGTTAATCTAAGCCGAAAGCAGACCTAAGTCAAGGTAAACCCCTCTTTGAAACACTTTGGTATTACTCCTGGATCAGAATACAAATAATGAATCAGAGTGCATGGAGCCATTTCATTATCTTCCTATAAAGAAAAATATGGCAAACTAACTGATCTTTAGATCAGTTGATGAAAGAGCCCAATGCAACAAAATGCATGTTGGGTCTTTGAAACAGTTCAAATCATTTCGATAATAACAAGTTTGATCTGTTTTACCGAGAAGGTCTACGGTTCGAGCCCGTATAGCCCTAAAGTATTCCATTTTAGTATACTTTTCATTTCGCATTAGTACTTGTTTATGGACCACTTGCTTGTTGGTTAATCCATAGAAATGAAAGTATTACTACATGCTACCCTAGGGGAATAGTGTATTCAAATGGATCGAATACATATTTTTTTTGTCAAATCTAAAATAACATACTCATCCCTTTTCATTCATTGTCGTAGATATAAATTATCTATGTATATGACTTTATAACTTTTTTCTCTTTTACTGTCCATGATCAAAGTGTTAGTGATACACTTTTGTTTTTGTATACTAAATTCTAGTACATTTTTTAAGTGAAAATCATAACATGATTCCCTCTAAAAACTTCAACCCACCTCAACCAAATATAAATATAAATATAATCCCAACCAAGTCCTAAGTTACACGGATACGGGGC